TACTGAATCCAATGAGTTAAAAAAAAAAATAAGTAAAAGGTAATATCAGGTCGTTCGCCCCAAAATGGATTAGATCCTTTTTATTGAAAAAGAAAAGAAATGATCAAAATTGAAGTTCTTTTCAAATCCCATTTTTTTATTTTATTCCAAAATTACTTAAATATAATTTCATTTTTGAATGAAGTTACACGACACAGTTCTTATTACTATTACTTTACTCAACTCACGAATTGCACAATGAATCTGTCGATTCGTAATCACAGGACCGATCGATGTCACAGCTGATGAATCAAGAACTTTCAATTGAACTAAACTAATCCTGTCAATTGGTTTTTTATTACCGTTACTGTTGTATCTGGGAAAATTGAAACTTAGGTAAGTGTTTTATCAACATATGTAACAAAAGAACATATCTAATTTAGCTCTTTCATGCCTACTATAACTAGTTATTTCGGTTTTCTACTGGCTGCTTTAACTATAACCCCAGCTCTATTGATTGGTTTGAATAAGATACGACTTATTTGAAATGAATTGAATGAACAATTCATAAAAATGAATATTTCTCTGAGATTCCAGGTGTTCCACGGTTCCTTTCCACATCAATTGCCAATTCTTGGTTATTGAGATTCACGGATAATTCAGATTAATATTTAGGGATAGATCTTACTCATCTTTTTATCCCCTCAAAAAACCGAAATGATTGAAGTTTTTCTATTTGGAATCGTCTTAGGTCTAATTCCTATTACTTTGGCGGGATTATTCGTAACTGCATATTTACAATACAGACGTGGTGATCAGTTGGACCTTTGATTGAGTAACATTTATTTTTTTTGATTGACCTCCTCCCTGCGGGAGGTCAAATTCAAGTTTCAATTAAACTTTTTTTTGTTAAGTTTTTTTATTGTGATTCGACATAACATAAACGGAATCACGCTCTGCAGGATTTGAACCCACGACATCGGGTTTTGGAGACCCGCGTTCTACCGAACTGAACTAAGAGCGCTTTCTTATTACAGGAGATACGACTGTAGTGTAAAGAAAAGGTTTTTTTACCCCCAAACATATCTTGCATACGTATAGCATGCAAAAATGAAAGATTATGTCCAATTTCAATCGATCTTAATTAATCCCTCGTTACTGCCCATAAGAGAAGTAATAGGTAGGGATGACAGGATTTGAACCCGTGACATTTTGTACCCAAAACAAACGCGCTACCAAGCTGCGCTACATCCCTTTTTAAAGTTCTTGTACAGTGTCATTGTACAAAATCCCTGTCTTGTTTTCCACATTGTTATTTTCCCCTCTATCTATATACAATTTTCTTGTCATTTCTTTGGTTTCATATAATAAAAGAATTTTATACATCTGAAACCTAACGTATAAAAAAAAAATAAAAATTTATCGGAAATGCTCAGGAAGAAGGGGTCATCTTTTTCTTTTTTAGGGACAGGAAAATCTCATCTATTGGTTCATTGTACATATCTATTTTAGTTAGGAATTCCGCGTAAAGTAAAAAAAATACAAATGATCTTGAACTACAACATCTGACCATACATATATGTATTACAATAAAGAAGGAGTATTTTCAATGCGAGATATAAAAACATATCTTTCCGTGGCACCTGTGCTAACTACTCTATGGTTTGGGTCTTTAGCAGGTCTATTGATAGAAATTAATCGTTTATTCCCAGATGCCTTGTCATTCCCTTTTTTTTCATTCTAGTTATTAATATGCGAAGAAATGAAGATGCGAAGAAATGAAGAAAATTAGGGATACAATTCTACGTGACGTGACTAAAATTTCGCCCCTTCCTTTTTTTTTTTCAGTTCTTTAGGATAGGAGGATAGAAAGGAAAGAAAAAGAAAAAGTGTATTGAACCTCGACAAAAATCTGGTGAATCTAAGATCGAATTTTGGGGAACAGAAACGGAAATGTGTATCCAGATCTAGGGCAGGATCCACGAAATCATAGCATAGAAAGAAGATACTTAAATGAAATATTGGGATTTAAGATAGGAATAATTGATAGTTAGAAAGAAATTGTATTACTTAATTATTACTTTATTATTAATTATTACTATTACTCTATTAATATTAATTGTAATTATATAATTACAACACATACAACACAACGAAATCTTTAGCTTTAGAAATGAAAATTTAATTTCAAGTTAGTAACTTCTATTGATTTTCTTATTTATTTTTTTGTTCTTTTATTCTTCTTCAGTTCGGGTCGAAAATAGAAGAAGTTAAGTCGATCCAAATCAAAAGGGGGTTCATGGCCAAGGGTAAAGATGTCAGAGTCAGAGTTATTTTGGAATGTACCAGTTGTGTCCGAAATGGTGTCAATAAAGAAAAGCCGGGTATTTCTAGATATATTACTCAAAAGAATCGACACAATACATCCAGTCGATTAGAATTGAGAAAATTTTGTCACTATTGTCACAAGCATACGATTCATGGGGAAATAAAGAAATAGATGGAACGGAACGTGTGCGCGATCTTTCCAAGGAACAGGAAGAGGAAGAACTTAACATATTTAAGTTAACATATTTAACTTAACATAAACATATTTAACTTAACACATATAATATAACAATTATAATATACATAATATATACAATACAAATCAAACCCGATTTCATTTTCATATATATATATATATACTATACATATGATGTGTATTATATATGATATGTATAATATAAACGATGCGAATCAAAGCCTATTTCGGTCAGATCTGAAATGAATAAAGAAATAGAATTTTAGAGATAAGGAATAAACCATGGATAAATCCAAGCAACCTTTTCGTAAATACAAGCGATCCTTTCGTAGGCGTTTGTCCCCAATTGGATCGGGGGATCGAATCGATTATAGAAACATGAGTTTAATTAGTCGATTTATTAGTGAACAAGGAAAAATATTATCTAGACGGGTGAATAAATTGACCTTGAAACAACAACGATTAATTACTATTGCTATAAAACAAGCTCGTATTTTATCTTTGTTACCTTTTCTTAATAATGAGAAACAATTTGAGAGAGCCGAGTCGATCCCCAGAACTACTGGTCCTAGAACCAGAAATAAATAAACACACTCCTCAATTGACTCAAAACTCCAATCGGAACTCAAGCTCAGATTGATGTTTTGTTCAAAAGGCCTAGAATCCCGATTTTTTTCTTTTGTTATAAGAAATAACAAATGGGGGAAGAAGAAATCTTTTTTTTTTTTATTGAAACATGTTCGTTCATTCCTACTACTTATCTTACTTAATTTTTTTTATTCTATCTTCCCGGAGTTCATTCTCCGGGGAATTCTGTTTCAATTTCAATCATTTCTGTATTATATTTTATAATATCATATCCTTTATTTGATAATCTTATTGGAAATCATGTAAAGACAATTCTTATTTGATATAGATATTTGCGCAAGTATTTTACGATTAAGAAGCAATTGCTTCTTGTACAGATTTGGTATTAATCTACTATAATTATAGAATACCTTATTCTCACGAATTACTGCATTTATTCGAGTGATCCACAAACTACGAAAATCCCTCTTTTGCCTGCCTCTATCTCGATGAGAGGAAACCAAAGCTCTCATTTTCTGTTGAGTAGTCGTTCGAGTAAGTCTTGAATGAGCCCCAATAAAGGTTGATGCAAATAAACGAATTTTTGTTCGACGTTTCCGAGCTGTATATCCTCGTCTAACTCTGGTCATTGAATCAAATTAAACCTTAATGAATAACTAATTGATTTCTCTTCTTTCAGTCATCCTTTACCCCCCGTCAATTAATAACAAAACGGATTATTCCGATATATAAAATATAAATTCCAATGGCTTTTGCTACTATGACTTTCCCCAACCACGATTTTTTATTCCTTCCAGGCATTTCACCTGGAAATAAGAAATTCTAACGATACCAAATAAAAAAAATAGTGGGTTCCATCGTTTCTATGGTTACTTTTTTTTTAAACGGTGAGGTCCTCTCTATACACCGGAGCCTCTTCTTTCATTTTATCAAATGTTATTGTTAACTTGTATAGTTCACACTCTTTGGCTCTACCCATCAATTATACAGTAATAGTTCTTTTCACAATAAGAGTTATCCATACAGTGACGGCATTTAATTATGAAAGTTGGCTAGGTAGCTGACCCTGTTAGTCCGTTCTTTCAAGAATAGGAGTATAACCTTTTTGCTTCTTATAATACCATTTCCTCCGCTTAATGGATAACCATTTGCCCCCAATGGGGAATTGCTTTTCATCTCAAATCTAGGTGATTGGATTTGCACCAATGTAAACCATAAATTCCAAACACAATATAGGTATATGATAGATCTTCTCTATCTATCCTATTCATTGGTACTGGTCATTGATACTGTAAAATTGTCTCATTTGTTCGAACTCATGATCTGAACGAGTCGCACATACACCCTAGTGCATGTTCCTCGACGCTGAGGACATCCTCTAAGAGCGGGGGATTTCGTGACATTTCTTATTGGCTGTCTTGTGTTTCTAATAAGTTGTTTAATAGTTGGCATGTCGTATGTATATATAGAATTCTAGAATGGAATGGGTTGGTTTAGATCGATCTTAACCTGATGATTGATGATCATGAATTTTTTTTTTTTCTATTCAATATTAAATCGCAGAAAATTCGAATTATGGTTTGAAATGGATTTACATGAAATCCCTAGTATTTTCATTTTCGACCGCTACAAGATCAACAATGCCATGAACTTGGGCTTCTGTTGCTGACATAAAAACATCTCTTTCCATGTCTTCGGATACAACCCATAAAGGATTACCCGTTCTTTGTACATAAACCTTTGTGAGGGTTTCGCGAAGTTTCAGTAGTTCTTCCGCTTCCAGGATAAATTCGCCTGCTTGTGCTTCATAAAAAGAACTAGCAGGTTGGTGAATCATAACCCTGATGATATTGATATAACATCATGAACGGTTCTTCTATCTTGCATGATTGGGCTAAAGTAAGGGATAAAAAAAATATAAGAAAAAAAATAGAATTGTACAACCGTACAGGCATCTTTTGTGCATACGGCTCTACAATGGAATTTACTTTTTCTTTTTCTTCTCTTCTATTCTATTGAAGAAAGAAATAGAATCCATCCGATCCAGATCGTTGAATGATCCATTTACCACCCTTCCTTTCGTAGGAGTAAAAAAAATACTATGATGGTTCTGTTGCTTTATATATTTATTTTGTCTGTGATTTAGCAATCCCAAAGTTCCTTTCTGATACGATCAAATAAGGAAAAAAATGATCTTTTTTTTTTTTTCATTTTTGTACTTTTTCTTTCATAACATAAATATCAGAAAGAAAATTCTGGTGTGGAAAAGAATGGTTTGTGACGCTGAAATGTACCCCCGACACATAAGATCAAATCCGAAATGACCTCTGTTTCATACTACTATCTCGACATAAAATCTCATGTTATGAAAAAAACAATAATGGTTTGCTCATATCGAACTCGAAGTGCCATGCTATTATTACTTATTATTCATATTCAATATGGGAAGGCATAGTCTTCCTTTTTTTTTTCAAATAAAAAAACTCATTGGCGCCAAGCGTGAGGGAATGCTAGACGTTTGGTAATTTCTCCTCCGACCAGAATGAAAGATCCCATTGAAGCGGCTAATCCCATGCATATTGTATGCACATCGGGTGGCACAAATTGCATAGTATCATAAATAGCTATTCCTGGTATTACCCATCCGCCGGGAGAGTTTATAAATAAATAAAGATCCCTAGTATCATCTTCTATACTGAGATATACCATGAGACCAACAAGTTGATTCGAGATCTCGCTATCAACTTCTTGTCCTAAAAAAAGTAATCTTTCTCGATAAAGTCGGTTGATTAGGACAAAATTGGTTCCCTTTTGAACCGTACGTGCACCTTTGGATGCATACGGTTCAAAAAATAAAATTGCGAAAAAAAAAGAATCAATGTGTCGATTCCAGTTCTATTTCTTTTTTTTTTTTTTTTCTGTAACAGGTTTTTGTTTTTCTAATGAAGGGGGTTTTCTTCTTCTATTTTTCAAAAAACATAAGATGAGTTTTTGTTCCCTTACCTATAAAAAAAAAAAAAGAATTTACTGAACTTATTGAACTAACCTCTCATTGATGTATTGTTTCATCGAGATTCAAATCACGATGTCATTTTATTGTTACTGAATGGGCCCTTTCAATTTTTTTAGGTTCATGTTTGTTCTACTCCGGGAAAAGATCTGCCCGAATTCTATTTGTACATATAGGGCAAATGATCTCAGTACCACTTTTTTTTGTTACGACTTCTTTTTCAATTTGTTTCATGTCTTCTCCAAACTATTCGATGTATTCATCATACTACTCCATTGGTTGGCAGTTTGAGATCGCTCCTATAGTAAGTATAAGAATCGTTTATGATATAAGTGGTAATCGTACATATATTATCTTGTTACCAATTTGGTATTTTCTGAGCGGAGCCTGGAGACTTTATTTTATCAGTCCAAGTCAACCATAAATTCTTCTAATTGATAATATTGATCCCCAATATAAATTGATCTAATTGTACTTCACGCTCCAAATGATTGATGGTTCACTCAATCTCAATACAATATTTCTTGGGCGAAACAGAGGATATCTCGATCGGGGGAGAGAACGGGTAAATCCCATATGACCCAATATGTCTGACAAGTCGCACTATACGTCAACCCAAACTGCATCTTCCTCTCCAGGACTCCGAAAAGGTACTTTTGGAACACCAATGGGCATTAAATTAAAGAAAAAAAAATTAAGTACTATACTTCACTTTAATATGGAAACGTAACAATGGGTTTATTGTCTTCATCCTTTTTTCTGTTTATTCTATTTTCTAGATAGATTGATTGGAAGGTTTATAGAGTAAGATAGAATGAATAAAGAAAAATTTTAACGAACGGAGCAATCGATCGTTCGAATGATAAACAAGTATCTATGCATTCGTTCCCACAAAATGGGACCAATTCTCCCATTGCGTATTGGTACTTATCGGGTATAGAATAGATCTGCTTCTCTTTGTTCTTATGAACAGAATTGTTCCGTTATTTTCAATGGAACGGAATAAATATTAACTCTTTCTCATACAGAATCCGCTGAAAAGGTTAGGTACTTAGGTACATAGTATAGTCCTTTCCAATGCGATAAAATAAGGTGACATAGTGTCTATTTATCTTTGATAAAGGGGTATTTCCATGGGTTTGCCTTGGTATCGTGTTCATACTGTCGTATTGAATGATCCCGGTCGATTGCTTTCTGTCCATATAATGCATACAGCTCTAGTTTCTGGTTGGGCCGGTTCGATGGCTCTATACGAATTAGCGGTTTTTGATCCCTCTGACCCTGTTCTTGATCCAATGTGGAGACAAGGTATGTTCGTTATACCCTTCATGACTCGTTTAGGAATAACCAATTCGTGGGGTGGTTGGAGTATTTCAGGAGGAACTATAACGAATCCGGGTATTTGGAGTTATGAAGGTGTTGCAGGGGCACATATTGTGTTTTCTGGCTTGTGCTTCTTGGCAGCTATCTGGCATTGGGTGTATTGGGATCTAGAAATATTCTGTGATGAGCGTACGGGAAAACCTTCTTTGGATTTGCCCAAGATCTTTGGAATTCATTTATTTCTCTCAGGGGTGGCTTGCTTTGGCTTTGGCGCATTTCATGTAACAGGTTTGTATGGTCCTGGAATATGGGTGTCCGATCCTTATGGACTAACTGGAAAAGTACAATCTGTAAATCCAGCGTGGGGCGCGGAAGGTTTTGATCCTTTTGTTCCGGGAGGAATAGCCTCTCATCATATTGCAGCGGGTACATTGGGCATATTAGCAGGTCTATTCCATCTTAGTGTCCGTCCGCCTCAACGTCTATACAAAGGATTACGTATGGGAAATATTGAAACTGTACTTTCTAGTAGTATCGCTGCTGTTTTTTTTGCAGCTTTCGTTGTTGCTGGAACTATGTGGTATGGTTCAGCAACTACCCCAATCGAATTATTTGGTCCCACTCGTTATCAGTGGGATCAGGGATACTTTCAGCAAGAAATATATCGAAGAGTTAGCGCCGGACTAGCCGAAAATCTGAGTTTATCGGAAGCTTGGTCTAAAATTCCCGAAAAATTAGCTTTTTATGATTACATTGGTAATAATCCGGCAAAAGGGGGATTATTCAGAGCAGGCTCAATGGACAACGGGGATGGAATAGCTGTTGGATGGTTAGGACACCCCGTCTTTAGAGATAAAGAAGGGCGCGAGCTTTTTGTACGTCGTATGCCTACTTTTTTTGAAACATTTCCGGTAGTTTTAGTAGATGGAGACGGAATTGTGAGAGCCGATGTTCCTTTTAGAAGGGCAGAATCAAAGTATAGTGTTGAACAAGTAGGTGTAACTGTCGAGTTCTATGGTGGTGAACTCAATGGAGTTAGTTATGGTGATCCTGCTACTGTAAAAAAATACGCTAGACGTGCCCAATTAGGTGAAATTTTTGAATTAGATCGGGCTACTTTGAAATCCGATGGTGTTTTTCGTAGCAGTCCAAGGGGTTGGTTCACTTTTGGGCATGCTACGTTTGCTTTGCTCTTCTTTTTTGGACACATTTGGCATGGTGCTAGAACCTTGTTCAGAGATGTTTTTGCTGGTATTGATCCAGATTTGGATGCTCAAGTGGAATTTGGAACATTTCAAAAACTTGGGGATCCAACTACAAGGAGACAAGTAGTCTGATACAACATTGCTCTGGTATCTTTCGCCTCTATTTTTTTTGATTTGACATAAGGTACCGGAGAAATCTTGATTTGAATCACCATTTATTCTTTGACTCTTTACTTTTCTTTATATGGTAAATGATCCCAAATGAATAGGTGTGGAAGCTATAATTGTAAACCACGATCGAATCTATGGAAGCATTGGTTTATACATTCCTTTTAGTCTCGACTTTAGGGATAATTTTTTTCGCTATCTTTTTTCGAGAACCGCCTAAGGTTCCGACTAAAACTAAAAAAATGAAATAATTTTTCATTATCTCAATTGAAGTAATGAGCCTCCCAATATGGGAGACTCATTACTTCAACTAGTCCCCGTGTTCTTCGAATGGATCTCTTAGTTGTTGAGAGGGTTGCCCAAAAGCGGTATATAAGGCGTACCCAGTAAAGCTTACAAGTAAACCAGATATGGAGATGGCGACTAGGGTTGCTGTTTCCATTTTTAGATAATTTCAAGATCACAATGGATCTATGATAAGATCGTTTATTTACAACTACAACGAAATGGTATACAAAGTCAACAGATCTCAACCAAGGAATAGTATTTTATGGCTACACAAACCGTTGAGGGTAGTTCTAGATCTGGGCCAAGACGAACTACTGTAGGGAATTTATTGAAACCATTGAATTCGGAATATGGTAAAGTAGCACCGGGCTGGGGGACTACACCACTTATGGGGGTCGCAATGGCTCTATTTGCGATATTCCTATCTATTATTTTGGAAATTTATAATTCTTCCGTTTTACTGGATGGAATTTCAATGAGTTAGGTTCATAAGAACTAAACTATAAAGTCCTAGTTTTTCAATCAAAAAAATTACTTTACTTAAGAAAGACTCGGATTTCTAGACCATTCTGGTAGTTCGACCGTGAGATTTATTTGTTTCGGTATTTCCGGAATATGAGTGTGTGACTTGTTATAATTGATCCTATTGATAATACAGAAAATGGGCCTGTCATCTCTATCAAGATGATTCTACCTCGTCGGATATTTATTCTAGTATCTGGAGCACGGAATATATAGAATAGATCAAGAAAAGAAATATTTGAACTATGATTCATACCTACTATTTACTATTCAGACTTCGCAACCGGACTCAAAAAAAAAAATTCAAATAGGTATTTCCTAAATCAAACGATTTTTCTTCTTTCAGTTTGAACAAAGGACAAATGTTTCTCTAGATTTTGTTGAGTTATTACA